GAAGGTACGGGTTCGATTCCCGCCGCTCGCCAGCTTAATTTAGTAAGGTACTATGATAAAAAAAATAAGTCTAGTTGACTACTTAATTCAAGTTACTTATATATTAAATTATATAGTTGTTAGTCTAGTACCGTATCCCTTCCTATCTTATCCTTCCTTTGCACCCGAGTCAAAAAAAAAGAGTGCTTTGGGGGCGAAAATCAAACTTGGCAACAGGGTTCCCTAAACCGGGGATTCACCGAGACAAACAAGAGACAAACTGCTTTTAAAGGGGGATAGACTGTGCTTTTCTTTTATTTCTTTTTTCTTTTCTGCCTGCTGAAAAAAAAAAAGGGTTGGATATAGCCCTCTTCCATATCTATACAAATAGAATAGTCCATTTATATGGACTGCTAAGTGCGGAGACGGGAATCGAACCCGTGACCTCAAGGTTATGAGCCTCGTGAGCTACCAAACTGCTCTACTCCGCTCTGTAGCGCCGAAAACAGGTGGACGAAAAAGGTTGAATACAAGTCTCTACCGTGTCTAGAGAAATAGAATAGTCTTTTTATACAGAATGAAGCGGGTAGCGGGAATCGAACCCGCATCGTTAGCTTGGAAGGCTAGGGGTTATAGTCGACGTTGGTTTATTATTTTTAACGTCTCTAATTCAAAACCGAACATGAAATTTTGATTTCATTCGGCTCCTTTATGGATATTCTCACCACTTAACATCTATGTCAGCTTTTCTGTCTGAATGGAACCAAGGCTCTCCGCTTTCTAGATGATCCCTATAGAATAGTATATAGAAATTAGACTAAATATCTATCTAATCTACTTACTTCGTTCCCTAATTTCATTCAAGGGATCCTGAGGAAAAGAGTTGGGTTTCCACCGAGCTGAAACAATATACTTACTGAAGGTTCTAGTAAACCAAAACGATCGTTTTTAGCTATTGGGCTTCCATTTCCTTTTTAAACAAAAGAAGATTTAGTTACGATTGGAAATAAACTTTTTTGTATCTTCATCCATAGATCCTTTACTCATATTTATTCAATTGGAATAAATAATCCAATGCAAAATTATGCTTCGCGACTCTGTACTCATAATCAATTTGTATTTTGCATGCAAAATCAATTAGTTTTTGGATACTAATCGCGAGAATGTATATTCTTCCTCAATATGCTATTGAGAGGAAAAGGATTAAACCCTTTATAAGAACTAAAGTTTTCATCAGAATATGAATATTAAAAAACTTAAGGATGCCTTAAGTATATCATTTCAAATTCAGTTATTATTATTAATAGAACGAATCACACTTTTACCACTAAACTATACCCGCTACATGTATATTATGATACCAACGCTACCCTTTGTCAAGGGTAGCCATTCGAGAAGGTGGAATTAGCCTCCTTCTCGAATCAAAGGGAGAAAGTTCATGACAGTGAGCCGTTAGTACTTCAATCGCGGGCCTTTACTTTAAGATTTAGATAGACCCTCTCTAGTCTGTAAAATACATCTCTTCTTACCACGCCAATAGGGTAAGAACCAAATGTATGCATTTTGATTAGGATCGTATTCTACGATTACGACTACAATGATCATTATTAGTTTTGCGAGGGCGTAAATGTGCCAGACTGCTGTAAGGAATAGTTTTATTATTCCTACAATATACACTAAGAAATATAGGAGGCAGTACAGTCCCCATAAATCCCTTTGTTCCTTTTCTTTTTTGTTCAGAATTGAACAAAGAAATTGGGAAAGATATTTTCTGCCTCTACTTATCATGAAGTCTGAGCCGTAGGGAAGGAGTGAGATGATTTTCAAAAATTCATCATAGACTTCCCCTATCGCTTGAGAGAAGCGACAAACAAACAGTCATAACTTAAAAGGAAAAGCGGGTAGTAATCGACAGATTTACCTGATGAAAATTTACATCAGAGGACTCTGATGAGGACTCCTCGAACTCCTCATAAGGAAGATCTAGAAAATCTCTGGTTAGTTGATCCTCCCCGTTTACCAATTTCCTCCCCTCTTTTCCACTCAATTCTAGTTTAGTAGATTCTAGCTTAAAAGAATTAAAGAAGATGAATAGAACTAAGAACACATAAAAAAGAGTATAGAGGACCAAGACCACTACCAAACGTTCCTCCTAAGATAAGAATCATATTGGGTATCTGTTCCCTTCCTTTTCCCCCTAGGATCGGGAATCCAGAATCCTCCTTTTTCCTAGTGTTCGGAAACAGAACACCTTGAACCCGCAGGAGTTAGGTATGTAGGATATGGTTTTTCTTTTTTGTTGGGCAAGCAGTAGTATAATTTTAAAACTCTGCAGTATAAATTCGATTGCCCACTTTTTAGAATAAAATTGTTGATAAAACTCCAACATAGTTTGTTCAAAATGGACCAGAATCCTTGAGGAATATTCAAGTACCCTATTTCCAAGGGGTACCTGTTGAAAATCGGTTCAAGAAATCTGTCCAAAACTTTTTAAGAAAAATTGAAAAATTGTGAACTTGAAGGTTTTTCCAAGGGATGCCTGTGAAAAATTGTTTCAATCTTTTACCAAAACAGATAAGAAGTATATCACTGAAAATGAATACCCAGCCATATGGGTATATCAAGAGCGCGAATTCCTTTATACCCCACCCAATTAGAATTAGGGGAAATAAAACATAAATGGAGAAAGTTCTCATCATAAGATTAGCCAATAGAAGAAAAAAGTCCCTAATTCTGCAGAACATTCTGAGAACGTGAAAAGTGAATAACCTAAAGATAAAAAAAGCAAAGTCTACCATTTTTTTAACAGCAGTTCTTATTGCCCTTTTGCTCTTTTTGACCCATTGTTGTATCTGATTTAACAATTGATACATATCTGTTCTCCTCTTCAAAAAACAAAAATGGAACTTCCAGCCTTTGGTTTAGTGAGTTGTCCGAGATCGTGTTTCCATACCTATGAACTTACCCTCTTCAAGTATATCAAATATATATAATAATTTTTGAGTGTGTCAAGTCTCTCTTAACGTATTTTATTATACGTTATACATATATATATTTTTTATATTTAATAATATAATACCTCCACTTTGTGCAAGTGATAAGAGAGAATATGAAAGATTTTCATATTTTTATTTATTTTCTCTTTTATTTATTTTCTCAAGGTTTTGAACCTCGCCATGAATAAACTAAACTTCTATATCGCGATATATACATATAAAATAAAATCCTTACATATATCTCTATATACATATATTATGTACATTAATATATACATATATTATGTACATTATGCAGTAGACCCATAATGGTAAACGGAAGTCGCTAATTTTTGAATAAAAAGCCCTTTTAACTCAGTGGTAGAGTAATGCCATGGTAAGGCATAAGTCATCGGTTCAAATCCGATAAAGGGCTTTTCACTTAGTGGTAGAGTAATACCATGGTAAGACAAAAGTCATAGGTTCGAATACGAGAAAGTACTTTTCTACTAAATTCATTCACTTTTTTTCTTTTTTTTTTATGTCTCTATTTTTTATTGAATTTTATGACTTAGTTTAGTGCGAGATGCCCACATTTTTGTTTTTGGTCTGAACACTAAACGAAGCACAGAATTGAAATTGCAAAAAAGAAATGAAATTGGACTCTTTTTCCTCTTAGAGCAATCAAATCAATATCTGTACTGAACTAACCTAGAATCCCTTTTATTAATCTATTCTAATTCTATACCCTTTAAACAAATTTCCCTAAAAAGTAGGGGATGATCCGTGAATTAACCTAACCATCAACTAAAAAAATCCTATGAAAGGATAACAGAAAAGTAGGAAAGACTCTTTGCTTTGATCTAGTTATACTCTTCGAGTATATTGACAATTCAAAAAAACTGCTCATACTATCATTATAGTATAATGACGAGTGGTTGTGTATGGCGCTATCGTCTAGTGATGCCCCTATCGTCTAGTGGTTCAGGACATCTCTCTTTCAAGGAGGCAGCGGGGATTCGACTTCCCCTGGGGGTAGGGAGTATTATAAAAAGAGGTTAATCATAGATTATCAAAAACCATAGAATAAATTCTTCCTGGGTCGATGCCCGAGCGGTTAATGGGGACGGACTGTAAATTCGTTGACGATATGTCTACGCTGGTTCAAATCCAGCTCGGCCCAAAAATCTAGGGCTTCGTGAATATGAACTAAATGCAATTTTTTTCTAATCCATATCTATCTGATTCTTTTCTTACAAAGAAAAGAGTTTTTCTTATTGAAAGGCGGATTATCATTTATTTTTAGAGATAAAAAATCCCGACATACTAGTTATGACACTCTCACTATACCCACATATCCTATGTGGGTATGTAGTATATCATTACTCCATTTCTTAGAGTACGACAGACGAATCGAATCTTCTTATGGTTCTATTTAAGAATAGGTATGCCATACACCCCGCAGGGATTGTAGTTCAATTGGTCAGAGCACCGCCCTGTCAAGGCGGAAGCTGCGGGTTCGAGCCCCGTCAGTCCCGAACTAGGGTTCGATGAATGGACAAATTCATCGTTCCTTTTTTTCATCAAAAATTTCCCAGAAAAAAGGGGGGGGACGGGAGGCAAGATCAAATATCTATAGGGCATCCTTACTTTACTTTTTTTATTTTGCATTTCTCCGTAAAAAGAGAGCAGTATAGGAATTTTTTTTTTTCACTACTTAAAGCTTAACACCTCTTATTTGACTTTTCCACTATCCGGTTGATAAGGAAAGACGTACATATCATACGTGGATTAGTATAATTTAGGATATTACTCCATTTTTATGAATCCGCTACCATCTTTAGACCCAAAAAAGCAGATATTGATAGTAACCTAATAAAATAAAAACTAAGCAAACGCTCTTTTCCTAAATTAAAATATTGGATCTTTTTTATTTAAGATCCTCTTTTCTACATTTCTACTTCTACTGCTTATTTGGATGTCTATGTGACTCATAGAAAGTCGGTCATATAATACGTACATAATTGTACTTATAACTATAAGAAAAAGGAAGGGAAATTGGATAAGATAAGAAAGATTCTGGGTTATACATATAGAAAAGCAAAAGTAGAAAAAGATGAAAAATGGAGGGGGTTCCGAATCCAATCAAAAAACCCATTTTGGTCTTAGTATGGATAAGGGATCCTCCTATGTTATATTATTCCACTATCAACCATGAATTGATTTGATAGATCCGATATTCATAATATTGAATTAATTCAGTATTATCAGAATGCAAGTTCTCCCTTGAATTTATAGGATACCCCTTTTTCCTCTCCATGGGATTACATCCCGAGTTATTGTGAAAAAAAAATAAAGAGGTTATGGAAGTAAATATTCTCGCATTTATTGCTACTACATTGTTCATTCTAGTTCCTACTGCCTTTTTACTTATTATTTATGTAAAAACAGCCAGCCAAAATGATTAATAGGAATTCCTATTAATCATTGAAGAAATGAAAAAGGGATTAAAGAAAATAAAAATCCAAGTCTTAAATGAAAGGATCCGGTTGGAATCATAAAGTGTGGTAGAAAAAACTAGATCTAGTTTTTTCTACCACACCTTAGATTCTTTCTATTATATTATCTTGAATCTACATAGAATAGATTAGTAGATTGAAATAGTAGTCTAATTCAACTTCTTTTTTCACTGCATCCACTTAATTTCAATCAAGTCAAAATAAAAAAACTCGAAGACAATTCTTCATTGAAAGAATCCATGGAGGGGGAGAAAAATAATACGAGAATAGACTATAGTAAAAGAAGTAAAAGAAAAAAAAAGTAAAAAGAAAAAACCTGTGAATCTTTCATGCTTAAAAATCCCGCGAAATGCTTCATGCGAGATCCTTCAAAAAAAATTTCTAAGAATAATAAAAGAGTTGATACTACAATTCGACTACTCAATCAATTAGTAGTATCTCTAGAGCCCACTCCTCCCCCATACTACTAGCGAAAGAGAAAATGTAAAGACTACCATTAAAGCAGCCCAAGCGAGACTTACTATATCCATGTAAATTATGTCTCCTATTTCTATGAAGGAATTATTCTACTATTGATCAATAATCATAGTGGAATCAAGGGTACAGAGTCAAAAGGCCATTCTGCTCTAACACTATGGATGAATTAGTTAAACGAATTTACTCCTAACAAATTCTTATATAATTTCTAATAGAATTGGAAAGTAGTAAGTATAAATATGATACATAGCCCTTTTCCCTAAAAAAGAGTAGGGGGATGTCCTGAATAGAAGACGCGGGAATAGAGATATTTTTTCTTCCTTTTGTTACCTTTTTTTATAAGCAAAGGACGTCAGAATATACCATAAAATTAGGATAGATAAATATTTATTGGATATCCACCTTACCCCTGTTTATTTTTTACCTAAACCCTACTACCCCGCTTTCTATCTTTCTATGAAAGAGTGAGGAGACCTTATCCACAACTCCGAAATTGATTTTTGATCAGCCTATTCAATCTGATTCTCGACAGAATCAGTAGCCTTTACTTTAGTGTATGTAGGTAGCATAAGATAGTGTATGTAGGTAGCATAAGATGTACTAAGTGTATGTAGTAAGATGTACGATAAATAAAATGTATGATAATTAGGAAGTCTTGATATTTCTTCGCGAAGTCCCTTCTTCAATCTTAGATTGAAAAAAGAATGCCCCTCAGGGACCTTTGGATACGAAGATTTCTGACATCTTAGCCTCGTAGTTTTAAATTCCCGAATCGAATCAATTCAAATTAATAAAAGAATAAGGAAACGCTACCCCATCCCTATTGGCAACCGTTTGGGCCACTGCCACCAAAACAAACCCTAGTTTGAGGAGAGAACTACGGTATGGATTCTCAAAATCCAGTATCGCCAGACCTAGTTACTCTCTTGCCCCAACTTATGGGGGTACAAATTTGTCGAGTTTGATCAGTACTATAATCCTAAGTATTTTATTGATCAGGCGGCACCCAGATTTGAACTGGGGGTAAAGGATTTGCAGTCCCCTGCCTTACCACTTGGCCATGCCGCCAAAAAATCTGATCTAAAATCACAAGTATTCATCCACATTTTCTTACTAAAACCCCTTTGAGATGACAAAGGAGAAAAAGTGGATTTCCAGTCACAGGCTCCAAAATTAAGAACAAATTGGAACCATTAACTAGAATTTTCTTTTCTTTTTTGAATTGCAGTCGTGAACGACTCTTAAATCGGTATTCTCTCCCCCCATTCCTTTTAATGGCATAATAAAATTGAATAAAAGTTTCCCTAATCTGTATATAGGAAACTACAGGTCCGAACAGCATTATTATCTATGGATCCCCCTTATGTACATATCACTATGGGGAATCGTGCTTTAATTTTTCATTGCATTAAATATTTTGAATAAAAAAAAGAGGAAATTTGCTCTAATATAGATTATGGCCTGGCCTTCTTGGCCCACCCAAGTGAAATTACAATAAAAGAAAGGATAAGTGGATAACTAGATTGGCAAGTACTTAAAAAATAAAGTACTTACTTTATTTTCTTTATTTTAGGATTTTACAACGAAATCCTTTATTTTCCAGCAATTCTACTACTAGGATATGAAACAAAAAAGAACCCTCAAATTCTTTTTGAAAATTAAACTAAGCGTGCTATTCTAAATCGAACTAAAGTCAAATTTTCTAGTGCTTATAAATTATTATTACTTTATCCCTTTCATAGAAAGGAGATAAAACGAGAAATCTTTGCTATCCAATCTGATTAGAATATCATAAAGTTTAAATGGGAGAATTTTTTTCTAGGACTGTTTTATCAATTCATTTTCATTCCATTTCTACTCCTGCCAAATTAGAACTTTCGTCGAAATTGTCTCTATTCATATGTATGAAATACATATATGAAATACGTATGTGGAGTTCCCTAGAATTTCATGTGATTCAGTAAACAGAATATAGATTCCATGATTGCTAGATTGATCCGTAGGGATTGATGAAGAGTGAGCTAATAATGGAATTTTTCTTCGATAAATAGGAAACTTAAGATTAAGATGCTCCGGAATGGAAATGAGGGAATGTCCACAATACCCGGATTTAGTCAGATCCAATTTGAGGGATTTTGTAGGTTCATTAATCAGGGCTTGGCAGAAGAACTTGAGAAGTTTTCAACAATTAAAGATCCAGATCACGAAATTGCATTTCAATTATTTGCGAAAGGATATCAATTGCTAGAACCCTCGATAAAAGAAAGGGATGCTGTGTATGAATCACTCACCTATTCTTCCGAATTATATGTATCCGCGAGATTAATTTTTGGTTTCGATGTGCAAAAGCAAACCATTTCTATTGGAAACATTCCTATAATGAATTCCTTAGGAACCTTTATAATAAATGGAATATACCGAATTGTGATCAATCAAATATTGCTAAGTCCTGGTATTTACTACCGCTCGGAATTAGACCATAAGGGAATTTCTATATACACCGGGACCATAATATCAGATTGGGGAGGAAGATCGGAATTAGCAATTGATAAAAAAGAAAGGATATGGGCTCGCGTGAGTAGAAAACAAAAGATATCCATTTTAGTTCTATCATCAGCTATGGGTTTGAATCTAAGAGAAATTTTAGATAATGTATCCTACCCTGAAATTTTTTTGTCTTTCCCGAATGCTAAAGAGAAGAAGCGGATTGAGTCAAAAGAAAAAGCTATTTTGGAGTTTTATCAACAATTTGCTTGTGTAGGTGGGGATCTGGTATTTTCGGAGTCCTTATGTGAGGAATTACAAAAGAAATTTTTTCAACAAAAATGTGAATTAGGAAGAGTTGGTCGACGAAATATGAATCGGAGACTGAATCTTGATATACCTCAGAACAATACATTCTTGTTACCACGAGATGTATTGGCCGCTACGGATCATTTGATTGGAATGAAATTTGGAACGGGTATACTTGACGATGACGATATGAATCACTTGAAAAATAAACGTATTCGTTCGGTTGCGGATCTGTTACAAGATCAATTCGGACTGGCTCTTGGCCGTTTACAACATGCGGTTCAAAAAACTATCCGTAGAGTATTCATACGTCAATCGAAACCAACTCCACAAACTTTGGTAACTCCAACTTCAACTTCGATTTTATTAATAAGTACTTATGAAACCTTTTTTGGCACATACCCCTTATCTCAAGTTTTTGATCAAACCAATCCATTGACACAAACGGTTCATGGGCGAAAAGTGAGTTGTTTGGGTCCTGGAGGATTGACGGGGAGAACTGCAAGTTTTCGGAGTCGAGATATTCATCCGAGCCACTATGGGCGTATTTGTCCAATTGACACGTCCGAAGGAATCAATGTTGGACTTACAGGATCCTTAGCTATTCATGCGAGAATTGATCACTGGTGGGGGTCTATAGAGAGTCCGTTTTATGAAATATCTGAGAAAGCAAAAGAAAAAAAAGAGAGACAGGTGGTCTATTTATCACCAAATAGAGATGAATATTATATGATAGCAGCAGGAAATTCTTTGTCCTTGAATCAGGGTATTCAGGAAGAACAAGTTGTTCCAGCTAGATACCGTCAAGAATTCCTGACTATTGCATGGGAACAGATTCATGTTAGAAGTATTTTTCCTTTCCAATATTTTTCTATTGGAGGTTCTCTCATTCCTTTTATTGAGCATAATGATGCGAATCGGGCTTTAATGAGTTCTAATATGCAGCGCCAAGCAGTTCCACTTTCTCGGTCCGAGAAGTGCATTGTTGGGACTGGATTGGAACGCCAAACAGCTCTAGATTCGAGGGTTTCCGTTATAGCCGAACGCGAGGGAAAGATCATTTCTAGTGATAGTCACAAGATACTTTTATCAAGTAGTGGGAAGACTATAAGTATTCCTTTAGTTGCCCATCGGCGCTCTAACAAAAATACTTGTATGCACCAAAAACCTCGGGTTCCGCGGGGTAAATCTATTAAAAAAGGGCAAATTTTAGCGGAAGGAGCAGCTACAGTTGGTGGGGAACTTGCTTTAGGAAAAAACATTTTAGTAGCTTATATGCCTTGGGAGGGTTACAATTTTGAAGACGCAGTACTAATTAGCGAACGTTTGGTATATGAGGATATTTATACTTCTTTTCACATCCGAAAATATGAAATTCAGACGGATACGACAAGCCAAGGCTCCGCTGAAAAAATCACTAAAGAAATACCACATCTAGAAGAACATTTACTCCGGAATTTGGACAGAAATGGAGTTGTGAGGTTGGGATCCTGGGTAGAAACTGGCGATATTTTAGTAGGTAAATTAACGCCTCAGATAGCGAGCGAATCATCGTATATCGCGGAAGCTGGATTATTACGGGCCATTTTTGGTCTTGAGGTATCCACTTCAAAAGAAACTTCTCTCAAACTACCTATAGGTGGAAGAGGGCGCGTTATCGATGTGAAATGGATCCAGAGGGACCCCCTCGACATAATGGTTCGTGTATATATTTTACAGAAACGTGAAATCAAAGTTGGGGATAAAGTAGCCGGAAGACACGGGAATAAGGGGATCATTTCCAAAATTTTGCCTAGGCAAGATATGCCTTATTTGCAAGATGGAAGGCCTGTTGATATGGTCTTCAATCCCTTAGGAGTACCCTCACGAATGAATGTGGGACAAATATTTGAAAGCTCGCTCGGATTAGCAGGGGATCTGCTAAAGAAACATTATAGAATAGCACCCTTTGATGAGAGATATGAGCAAGAGGCTTCAAGAAAACTTGTGTTTTCGGAATTATATGAAGCCAGTAAACAAACAAAAAATCCATGGGTATTTGAACCCGAGTACCCGGGAAAAAGCAGAATTTTTGATGGAAGAACAGGGGATCCCTTCGAACAACCTGTTCTAATAGGGAAGTCCTATATCTTAAAATTAATTCATCAAGTTGATGAGAAAATCCATGGACGTTCTACTGGGCCCTACTCACTTGTTACCCAACAACCCATTAGAGGAAGAGCCAAGCAAGGGGGACAACGAGTAGGAGAAATGGAAGTTTGGGCTTTAGAAGGATTTGGTGTTGCTCATATTTTACAAGAGATACTTACTTATAAATCTGATCATCTTATAGCTCGCCAAGAAATACTTAATGCTACGATCTGGGGAAAAAGAGTGCCTAATCACGAGGATCCTCCAGAATCTTTTCGAGTGCTCGTTCGAGAACTACGATCTTTGGCTCTAGAACTGAACCATTTCCTTGTATCTGAGAAGAACTTTCAGATTAATAGGGGGGATGTTTGATCGGAATAAAAAAAAATTCTTTTCTTATTTCTATTTTATGATTGACCAATATAAACATAAACAACTTCAAATTGGACTCGTTTCCCCTCAACAAATAAAGGCTTGGGCTAACAAAATCCTACCTAATGGGGAAGTCGTTGGTGAAGTCACAAGGCCCTCCACTTTTCATTATAAAACCGATAAACCAGAAAAAGATGGATTGTTTTGCGAAAGAATCTTTGGACCCATAAAAAGCGGAATTTGTGCTTGTGGAAATTCTCGAGCGAGCGTAGGTGAAAACGAAGACGAAAGATTTTGCCAAAAATGCGGGGTAGAATTTATTGATTCTCGGATACGAAGATATCAAATGGGATACATCAAACTGGCATGTCCAGTGACTCATGTGTGGTATTTGAAAGGTCTTCCTAGTTATATCGCGAATCTTTTAGATAAACCCCTTAAGAAATTGGAGGGCCTAGTATACGGCGATTTCTCTTTTGCTAGGCCCGGCGCTAAAAAACCCACTTTCTTACGATTACGAGGTTTATTCGAAGATGAAATTTCATCCTGTAACCACAGTATTTCTCCTTTTTTTTCTACCCCAGGCTTTGCAACATTTCGAAATCGGGAAATTGCGACAGGAGCAGGTGCTATTAGAGAACAATTAGCAGATTTGGATTTACGAATTATTATAGAGAATTCCTTGGTTGAATGGAAAGAATTGGAAGACGAGGGGTATAGTGGAGATGAATGGGAAGATAGAAAAAGACGAATAAGAAAAGTTTTTTTGATTAGACGCATGCAATTGGCGAAACATTTTATTCAAACAAATGTAGAACCAGAATGGATGGTTTTGTGCTTATTACCGGTTCTTCCTCCCGAATTGAGACCCATTGTTTATAGGTCTGGGGATAAAGTAGTGACTTCGGATATTAATGAACTTTATAAGAGAGTTATACGTCGGAACAACAACCTTGCCTATCTATTAAAAAGAAGTGAATTAGCCCCAGCAGATTTAGTAATGTGCCAGGAAAAATTGGTACAAGAAGCCGTGGATACACTTCTTGATAGTGGGTCCCGCGGGCAACCGACGAGGGATGGTCACAATAAAGTATACAAGTCACTTTCAGATGTAATTGAGGGTAAAGAGGGGAGGTTTCGCGAGACTCTGCTTGGGAAACGGGTCGATTACTCAGGGCGTTCTGTCATTGTTGTGGGTCCTTCGCTTTCATTACATCAATGTGGATTACCTATAGAGATAGCAATAAAGCTTTTTCAGCTATTTGTAATTCGCGATTTAATCACGAAACGTGCTACTTCTAATGTCAGGATTGCTAAAAGGAAAATTTGGGAAAAGGAACCTATTGTATGGGAAATACTTCAAGAAGTTATGCGGGGACATCCTGTACTGTTGAACAGAGCACCTACCCTGCATAGATTAGGCATACAGGCTTTCCAACCCACTTTAGTGGAGGGGCGTACTATTTGTTTACATCCATTAGTGTGTAAGGGTTTCAATGCGGACTTTGATGGGGATCAAATGGCTGTTCATCTACCTTTATCCTTGGAAGCTCAGGCGGAAGCCCGTTTACTTATGTTTTCTCATATGAATCTCCTGTCTCCCGCTATTGGAGATCCTATTTGCGTGCCAACCCAAGACATGCTTATCGGACTTTATGTATTAACGATCGGAAACCGTCGAGGTATTTGTGCAAATAGATATAATAGTTGCGGAAACTATCCAAACAAAAAAGTAAACTACAATAATAATTATTATAAGTATACGAAAGATAAAGAACCCCGTTTTTCTAGTTCCTATGATGCGCTGGGAGCTTATAGACAGAAACGAATCGATTTAAACAGTCCCTTGTGGCTCCGATGGAAACTAGATCAACGCGTCATTGGGTCAAGAGAAGTTCCAATTGAAGTTCAATATGAATCTTTTGGGGCTTATCATGAGATTTATGCCCACTATCAAATAGTGGGAAATAGAAAAAGAGAAATCCGTTCTATATACATTCGAACCACTCTTGGTCATATTTCTTTTTATAGGGAAATAGAGGAATCCATACAAGGATTTAGTCGGGCCTATTCATACACTATCTAAACAAGGAAGTTAGATTCGGCGATGCCCCTTTCGGGGGGCATTCCGATTTCGCTAGTACCATCTTTTTTGCCGCACAAATACAGATTGAGATTGAGGAAAGGGAGTAAATTAAGTTTTCGAATCACTGACTCAGGCCCATTGTCGAATCCTACTCAGCAATTGTCGAATCCTACTCAGCCAAAAAAGGGGGTACTTATGTATGGCGGAACGGGCCAACCTGGTCTTTCATAATAAAGAGATAGACGGAACTGCTATGAAACGACTTATTAGCAGATTAATAGATCATTTCGGAATGGGATATACATCCCATATACTGGATCAAATAAAGACTCTGGGCTTCCATCAAGCCACTACTACATCGATTTCTTTGGGAATCGAGGATCTTTTAACAATACCCTCTAAAGGATGGTTAGTCCAAGACGCTGAACAACAGAGTTTTCTTTTGGAGAAACACTATTATTATGGGGCTGTACACGCGGTAGAAAAATTACGCCAATCCGTTGAGATATGGTATGCTACAAGTGAATATTTGAAACAAGAAATGAATTCGAATTTTCGGATAACGGATCCTTCTAATCCAGTCTATCTAATGTCTTTTTCAGGAGCCAGAGGAAATGCATCTCAGGTACACCAATTAGTAGGTATGAGAGGGTTAATGGCGGATCCTCAAGGACAAATGATTGATTTACCTATTCAAAGCAATTTACGCGAGGGACTTTCTTTGACAGAATATATAATTTCCTGCTACGGAGCCCGCAAAGGGGTTGTAGATACTGCTGTACGAACAGCAGATGCTGGATATCTTACACGTAGACTTGTTGAAGTAGTTCAACATATTATTGTGCGTAGAAGAGATTGTGGTACTATCCGAGGTATTTCTGTGAGTCCTCAAAACGGGATGACGGAAAAACTTTTTGTCCAAACACTAATTGGTCGTGTATTAGCAGACGATATATATATCGGCTCACGATGCGTTGCTGCTCGAAATCAAGATATTGGAATTGGATTAGTCAATCGATTCATAACTGCCTTTCGAGCACAACCGTTTCGAGCACAACCAATATATATTAGAACCCCTTTCACTTGCCGGAGCACATCTTGGATCTGTCAATTATGTTATGGGCGGAGTCCCACTCATGGTGGTCTGGTCGAATTGGGGGAAGCTGTAGGTATTATTGCGGGTCAATCAATTGGGGAGCCAGGGACTCAACTAACATTAAGAACTTTTCATACAGGTGGAGTATTCACAGGGGGTACTGCGGACCTTGTACGATCCCCCTCGAATGGAAAAATCCAATTCAATGAGGATTTGGTTCACCCCACACGTACCCGTCATGGACAGCCTGCTTTTCTATGCTATATAGACTTGCATGTAACTATTCAGAGTCAGGATATTCTACATAGTGTGAATATTCCGTTAAAAAGCTTGATTCTAGTGCAAAATGATCAATATGTAGAATCCGAACAAGTAATTGCGGAGATTCGTGCCGGAACGTCCACTTTGCATTTTAAAGAAAAAGTACAAAAGCATATTTATTCCGAATCAGACGGGGAAATGCACTGGAGTACTGATGTTTACCATGCGCCCGAATATCAATATGGTAATCTTCGTCGATTACCAAAAACAAGCCATTTATGGATATTGTCAGTAAGTATGTGCAGATCCAGTATAGCATCTTTTTCCATCCACAAGGATCAAGATCAAATGAATACTTATTCTTTTTCTGTTGACGGAAGATATATCTTTGACCTCTCAATGGCTAATGATCAAGTAAGCCATAGACTGTTGGATACTTTTGGTAAAAAAGATAGGAAAATTCTTTATTATTTAACGCCAGATCGAATCGTGTCCAACAGTCATTGGAATTTTATCTATCCTTCTATTCTTCAAGATAATTCTGATTTGTTGGCGAAAAAGCGAAGAAATAAGTTCGTCATTCCATTACAATATCATCAAGAACAAGAGAAAGAGCTAATATCCTGTTTGGGGATTTCTATTGAAATACCCTTTATGGGTGTTTTACGTAGAAATACTATTTTTGCTTATTTTGACGATCCACGATACAGAAAAGATAAAAGGGGTTCAGGAATTGTTAAATTTAGATATAGGACCCTAGAGGAAGAATATCGGACCCGAGAGGAAGAGTATAGGACTCTAGAGGAAGACTCAGAGGCCGAATATGAGAGCCCAGAGAACGAATATAGTATCCCAGAGGACGAATATGAAAGCCTAGAAGACGAATATAGGACTCTAGAAGACGAATATGAAACCCTAGAAAATGAATATGGGATCCTAGAGGACGAATATGAAAGCCTAGAAGACGAATATGGGATCTTAGAAGACGAATATAGGACTCTAGAGAAAGACTCAGAGGAAGAATACGCGAGCCCAGAGAACGAATATAAGACCCGAGAGGACGAATATGGAACTCTAGAGGAAGACTCAGAAGAAGAATATGGAAGCCCTGAAGATGGCTCAGAAAATGAATATGGGACTTTAGAAGAAGACTTAGAGGAAGACTCAGAGGACGAATATGGGAGCCCAGAGGAAGATTCTATCTTAAAAAAAGAGGGTTTTATTGAGCATAGAGGAACAAAAGAATTTAGTCTAAAATACCAAAAAGAAAGAGATCGGTTTTTTTTCATTCTTCAAGAACTGCATATCTTGCCGAGATCCTCATCCCTAAAGGTACTTGACAATAGTATTATTGGAGTGGATACACAACTCACAAAAAATACAAGAAGTCGACTAGGTGGATTGGTCCGAGTGAAGAAAAAAAAAAGCCATACGGAACTCAAAATCTTTTCCGGAGATATTCATTTTCCTGAAGAAGCAGATAAGATATTAGGTGGCAGTTTGATACCACCAAAAAGAGAAAAAAAGGATTCTAAGGAATCAAAAAAAAGGAAAAATTGGGTTTATGTTCAACGGAAAAAAATTCTCAAAAGCAAGGAAAAGTATTTTGTTTCGGTTCGACCTGCAGTCGCATATGAAAGGGACGAAGGAAGAAATTTAGCAACACTTTTCCCGCAAGATCTCCTGCAAGAAGAGGATAATCTCCAACTTCGACTTGTCAATTTTATTTCTCATGAAAATAGCAAGTTAACTCAAAGAATTTATCACACGAATAGTCAATTCGTTCGAACTTGCTTAGTAGTGAATTGGGAACAAGAAGAAAAAGAGGGGGCTCGTGCTTCCCTTGTTGAGGTAAGAACAAATGATTTGATTCGCGATTTCCTAAGAATTGAGTTAGTCAAGTTCACTATTTCGTATACACGAAGAAGGTATGATAGGACAAGTGCAGGACCGATTCCCAATAATAGGTTAGATCGCAACAATACCAATTCCTTTTATTCTAAGGCGAAGATTCAATCACTTAGCCAACATCACGAAGCTATTGGCACCTTGTTGAATCGAAATAAAGAATACTCATCTTTGATGATTTTGTCAGCATCCAACTGTTCTCGAATTGGTTTATTCAAGAATTCGAAATATCCCAATGGGGTAAAAGAATCGAATCCTAGAATTCCTATTGGAGATATTTTTGGGCTCTTAGGCGCTATTGTACCTAGTATATCGAATTTTTCTTCATCTTACTATTTATTAACGCATAATCAGATCTTGTTAAAAAAATACTTGTTCCTTGACAATTTGAAACAAACCTTCCAAGTCCTTCAAGGACTTAAATATTCCTTAATAGATGAAAAAAAAACGATTTCGAATTTCGACAGTAACATCATATTGGATCCATTCCATTTGAATTGGCGCTTTCTCCATCATGACTCGTGGGAGGAGGCACCAGCAATAATTCACCTTGGACAATTTATTTGCGAAAATGTATGTCTATTTAAATCGCACATAAAAAAATCTGGTCAAATTTTCATTGTTAATATGGACTCCTTTGTTATAAGAGCAGCTAAGCCTTATTTGGCCACTATAGGAGCAACTGTTCATGGTCATTATGGAAAAATCCTTTACAAAGGAGATAGATTAGTTACCTTTATATATGAAAAATCGAGATCTAGTGATATAACGCAAGGTCTTCCAAAAGTAGAACAAATCTTCGAAGCGCGTTCAATTGATTCACTATCGCCGAATCTGGAAAGGAGAATTGAGGATTGGAATGAGCGTATACCAAGAATTCTTGGGGTTCCCTGGGGATTCTTGATTGGAGCTGAGCTAACCATAGCCCAAAGTCGTATCTCTTTGGTTAATAAGATTCAAAAGGTTTATAGATCCCAAGGGGTACAGATCCATAATAGACATATAGAGATTATTATACGCCAAGTAACATCAAAAGTACGCGTTTCCGAAGATGGAATGTCTAATGTTTTTTTACCTGGGGAATTAATAGGGCTATTGCGAGCGGAACGAGCAGGGCGGGCTTTGGATGAATCGATCTATTATCGGGCAATCTTATTGGGAATAACAAGGGCTTCCCTGAATACCCAAAGTTTCATATCTGAAGCAAGTTTTCAAGAGACTGCTCGAGTTTTAGCAAAAGCTGCCCTACGAGGTCGTATTGATTGGTTGAAAGGCCTGAAAGAAAACGTAGTTCTGGGAGGGATTATACCTGTTGGTACTGGATTTCAAAATTTTGTGCATCGTTCCCCACAAGACAAGAACCTTTATTTCGAAATTCAAAAAAAAAATCTATTCGCGTCGGAAATGAGAGATATTTTGTTTCTCCATACAGAATTAGTTTCTTCTGATTCTGACATAACAAACAATTTCTATGAGACATCAGAACCTCCATTTACCCCCATTTATACGATTTAAGGATACATAAAGCAGATTTATTTTTAGTTTAATTTAAACTAGACTTTTGACCTTAAAATGCTAAGAGGTCTTATTTTAGATTTTGTATTTTAATAAGTAAAAGAAGTCAGTGTAGAAGGTTCCATCGGAACAATTATTATTTTATTTATTTCAAGCTATTTCGGCTCTTTCTTAATCTTCAAAAAGAAATCAATTCCGTAATAGTAAGACGAAAAAAAAAAAGAAAAAAAAAAGGAAGTGTGGAAAAAATGACAAGAAGATATTGGAATATCAATTTGAAAGAGATGATAGAAGCGGGAGTTCATTTTGGTCATGGTATTAAGAAATGGAATCCTAAAATGGCTCCTTATATCTCGGCAAAGCGTAAAGGTACTCACATTACAAATCTCGCTAGAACGGCTCGTTTTTTATCAGAAGCTTGTGATTTAGTTTTTGATGCAGCAAGTCAGGGAAAAAGTTTCTTAATTGTTGGTACCAAAAAAAGAGCAGCAGATTTAGTAGCATCAGCTGCAATAAGGTCTCGTTGTCATTATGTTAATAAAAAGTGGTTTAGTGGTATGTTAACGAATTGGTCGATTACCAAAACTAGACTTTCTCAATTTAGAGACTTAAGAGCAGAAGAAAAGATGGGAAAATTTCACCATCTCCCAAAAAGAGATGTGGCAATCTTAAAGAGAAAATTATCTACCTTGCAAAGATATCTCGGCGGGATCAAATATATGACGAGGTTGCCTGACATTGTGATCGTCCTTGATCAGCAAAAAGAGTATATAGCTCTTCGGGAATGTGCCATTTTGGGGATTCCTACTATTTCTTTAGTCGATACAAATTGTGACCCGGATCTCGCGAATATATCAATTCCTGCCAACGATGACACTATGACTTCAATTCGATTGATTCTTAACAAATTAGTATTTGCAATTTGTGAGGGTCGTTCTCTCTATATAAGAAATCGTTGATTAACATTAAGAAGAATAGTTAATTCTTGAGCAACTGCGTGGATTTATGGGATCAGTTACTATTCTTTTTTTGCATAGATAAAAAAAGGGAATATTGATATATATTAGAGGGTATTGATATATATTATCATCTGATGTGATTTCTTGGTATCCTAAATATAAGATTAATACTTCAAGTTGCTGAGTTGAGAAAGAGATGGTTGAATCAAAAGAATTCCTTTTTTGAAGTTCAATTTTTATCAGAGGACAATATGAATATTACACCATGTTCCATTAAAACACTCAAGGGGTTATACGATATATCGGGTGTAGAAGTAGGCCAACACTTCTATTGGCAAATAGGAGGTTTCCAAATTCATGCCCAAGTACTTATCACTTCTTGGGTCGTAATTACTATCTTGCTAAGTTCAGTTATCATAGCTGTTAGGAATCCACAAACCATCCCGACCGACGGTCAGAATTTCTTCGAATATGTCCTTGAGTTTATTCGGGACTTGAGCAAAACTCAGATTGGAGAAGAATATGGTCCCTGGGTTCCCTTTATTGGAACTATGTTCCTTTTTATTTTTGTTTCAAATTGGTCGGGTGCTCTTTTACCTTGGAAAATTATAGAGTTACCCCATGGGGAATTAGCAGCGCCCACGAATGATATAAATACTACTGTTGCTTTAGCTTTACTCACATCCGCGGCATATTTTTATGCGGGTCTTAGCAAAAAAGGATTGAGTTATTTTGAGAAATATATTAAACCAACCCCAATCCTTTTACCAATTAACATCCTAGAAGATTTCACAAAACCATTATCGCTTAGTTTTCGACTTTTCGGCAATATATTGGCGGATGAATTAGTCGTTGTTGTTCTTGTTTCTTTAGTCCCCTTAGTAGTCCCTATACCGGTTATGTTTCTTGGATTATTTACAAGCGGTATTCAAGCTCTTATTTTTGCAACGTTAGCCGCAGCCTATATAGGTGAATCCATGGAAGGTCATCATTGAATTGACTAGTTTTCAAAATAGTCTTTTTTTTTAGCTTAGCCCAATTCATGCATGGTTCCAGATAATCCTCCTGGTCGGAAAACTAAACAGTTCTAAATGCGTATGAATATACAACCTAGAGTTATAGGAGAGAGAATAGACTATATTACGGAATTCTTAAAGTATATACGCATTCAGGGGGGGCGGAATCAGGTTAGATCTATATCCTTAATGTCTATAAGACAGTCATCTTTTGTGTGGCTTTCTAAGTAATGATTTTGGAATCGGATTCAATAGAAAATGATAAAATACGCAAACAAAATAGAAGAAACATATGTATATGGGATTTTATTTATTCCTAAGTTAGATTCATTATCTAATCCGATATATAAAATTCTCCTCTATATGGAATTGGATTAGATATCCAGTTCTATGCAGCATATTGGTAACAATTGTATATCTTGATTTGATTCCTATTGGATTTGGATTAGTTCGATTTCAATAGAGGTTCTTCCCTTATTTCATCTTTTATTATGAGGGGAAAAATAGGAACTCAATGATATCGAAAAGTAAAAAAAAAGAGAAATAGAATAATGAGAATCTTATGAATTTACACAAACCTCTAATAATTAGAAACTAAAAACGAGATCCCGAAGTAATTCGGACGATTTAGATTATCGTTTCAATTTGTACTTTTTAGTTACTTCTACCCAATAGAGCTTAGAAGTTAGAAGTAATAATTTCTTGGTTGATTGTATCCTTAACCATTTCTTTTTTTTTTGACACGAGGAACTCACCATGAATCCACTAATTGCTGCTGCTTCCGTTATTGCTGCTGGATTGGCCGTAGGGCTTGCTTCTATTGGGCCTGGAGTTGGTCAAGGTACTGCTGCAGGACAAGCTGTAGAAGGTATTGCAAGACAGCCAGAAGCAGAAGGGAAAATACGAGGTACTTTATTGCTTAGTCTAGCTTTTATGGAAGCTTTAACAATTTATGGACTGGTTGTGGCACTAGCTCTTTTATTTGCGAACCCTTTTGTTTAATCCTAAAAAAGAAAAAGAGTCCTTTAGATTAGATACTTTTTTCTTTTTTTAGTAAATTGGTATTTGCTTCTGTAATTCCAAGTATATCAAAAATTTACTCCTATTTATTATATTATTTTATTCCGGGAATTTTGCATTTATCGGCCCCAGGAACCCCAGGAAGGGCTGATTTGAGCATGATCAATTTAGAGGATATGCTCGCCCTCTTCCTTCCCGTCCTTAGTTTAGGACGGTGGAAAGTCTTTTTCCTTTTATTTTAGGAATTTTGGGAACATTTCAACAAAGGAGATCTTTCACAGGTCAAACGAGACCTAAGACTTAATCTAAAAAAAAAAATTATTAGATTGAATCTATTTGCATTAAAAAAAATTGCATTAAAAAAACCGACCAAAAAAGGGCGAGCGAAGTAAGTGATCGAAAAACTTTCTTCTTTTTTCGTCCTATCTATAAGAGGAGAGCATATGAAAAATGTAACCCATTCTTTCGTTTTTTTAGCTCACTGGCCATTTGCTGGGAGTTTCGGGTTTAATACCGATATTTTAGCAACAAATCTAATAAATCTAACTGTAGTGGTTGGTGTATTGATTTTTTTTGGAAAGGGAGTGTGTGCGAGTTGTCTATTTCAAGAATAGATTGGATCTATCCGGCTGCACTTTAGAATATTTTTTATTTTTTGATAAATTAAGAAAAGGTGCACGATCTCGACGAATTACTTCTGAATAATTTCAAAAATCATATGGAAGAACCATAGCATTTCGCGACTCATTGGTAAATTTACTTTGATTCTCTATAGACCAATAATGTGAGACCATTAACACGGTTAAAGCTAAACTGCTTGAAGTCCAGGCAAAAAGGGGTACTCTTTCTACAACTATATTAGTATCGAAATGCTTTAAATGGGAAATAGCTAGTGTAGAATTTATCTGATATAAAACACTCATATCGATAAAAAGACTTGAACTATTTACTAGAAGGGCGCCCTGCCCTTTTTCCAACGCCGAATCGACGACCTATGTATAAAAAAAAGAGAAATTTTTTGGATTTGAAGAAAAAAAAAAAATTCTATCAATTTTCATTTTCCATTTATTTAGTTAGTTTTTCTTAATGAAATTGAAATTTTTAACTAAGCAGAGCAAACACAAATAAAGAAACAACTTTGCTGACCATGATAGATTTTTATCTAGTCGGAAGAGTCCTCTTAATATTTATCTAGTCTTATATAAATTTGGTATATTGAAATACAAACAGAAAATAGAGGATAGGCTCATTACATAAAAAAAAAGATATGGAAATACCCATAATACATAGCAAAAAAGAAAAAAAGGAGCTTGAGAGCCAAATGAATTGAAAGATTCATGTTTGGTTCGGGAAGAGATCATAAAAGTTGTAAACTTAATAGCAAGATAATCTAC